CTGAACTGTTTCTACTTGAGGAACAAGCATAAATTTATAACTCTAATTCTATTGTTAGAACAAGAGTTATTCTTGCGAATTATTTCTGATTCAAATCATTCAAAAAAGGGGTTTCCTGGTATCCCCACTTTTTAAATAGATGGAAAAAAATTGCGTCCAATAGGATTTGAACCTATACCAAAGGTTTAGAAGACCTCTGTCCTATCCATTAGACAATGGACGCTTTTCATTCCTATTTCATTCTTTCGCATTCTCCCTTTATCTTTTTTTTTTTGAGAAAAATAAATGAAAATTTTTTTAGGTAAAAAAAAAAAGAATGCATATTCGAATGGATGATGCATATAGAATAAGGAATATGGGGCGGGTAGCGGGAATCGAACCCGCATCGTTAGCTTGGAAGGCTAGGGGTTATAGTCGACGTTAATTTATCATTCTTAACGTCTCTAATTCAAAACCGAACATGAAAATTTTGTTTCATTCGGCTCCTTTATGGAAAATTGATGTATTCCCAGAAACAAAAATTAGATCCATAACATCTATGTCAGCTTTTCTTATTAAAGACACCCAAAGCCACTCGCTTTCTAGATGATCCCGCTAGAGAAGGGGGATTCTATATATCCCAAATCCGTCTAATCTAGTTACTTCGTTCCCTATTTCCACTCGAGGGATCCTGAGGAAAAGAATTAAATTTAGTTTCCACCGAGCTAAAATAATATGCTGATGGTTCTAGTAAACCAAAACTACCATTTTCTAGCTATTTGGCTTTAATCTTAGCTTATACAAGACAAAAATTGAAGATCTAGTTACGATTGGAAATGCACTTATGTTTTTTATCTTCATCCATAGATCCTTTACTTATATTTATTAATTGGAAGATTTGATCCAATTTTTTTTTATTATGCTTCGTGACTCTATAACCCTTTTATTCAATTTCAATTGAACTTTGGATACAAATCGTGAGAATTTCTATTTTTCCTCAAATATGCTATTGAGGGGAAAAGGATTAAACTCTTTTTAGGAAATAAAGTTTTTTTTTGATGGGAATATGAAAAACCCGAAAGACCCCTTAACTTTTTAAGTTATTAATTGAACGAATCACACTTTTACCACTAAACTATACCCGCTTCGTATTCATTATTATATAGGAATATACCTTTTGTCGAACAAAGGAATGAGATGCTATCTTAATAGCATCAGACTCATTAAAACTTGAGCGTTGACACTTCATCCTCCCCGACCAGGGGTATTTGAAGTCGAAGTACAGAAAGTTTTTTAAAATAACCAAATTCTAATAAAGTTAGAATAAAGCAAAAAGTATCATTTTTCACTTGTTATAAGTCATTACTGACAGTCCAAAATTGAAGGAATTATTGAAGCTGGGCTATAACCACGCCGAATTCCTCATTTTTTTTTTTACTTTCCCTTCAACTGACCCATTTTTGAATTTGAACTCGGATTAATTGGATCTTAAATATTCAATGTCCCTTGAACAAATAAAAGAGTTATGTTATATATGTTATAACATATGTGTATTTCATTTTTTATATTATATTATTTAATATCTGTATGTGCTTTTTTCCAGTTAAATAATTAACTAAATTGAGAAAAAAGACTCAAAATTCAAAATACTACTTACTACTAAATTAATAAATACTAAACTAAAAAAAAAAAATTATTAATTTGAATATTCTTTCATTTTCATATTTTATAGTATATTTTATAGTATTTTCTATAGTATTATATTACTAATACTAAGAAATTACACTTGGAATGGAGATAAAAATTGTCTTTATTGTTACTTCAATAACTTCAATAACAAGTATCTTTGATTTGATATAATAAAAACAAAAAATGAAATCATTTGATCTACGAAATGATTGATTCATCAGAAGTAATGTAATAACCCGGCCTGGTTAAGTACTGGCCGGGGGAATGGACTTTTCTTACAAAATGAAAATCAAGGAAGTAAGGTTTTTCAATTTAAATCTTTTTTACTTCGCCTATCACACCACATAAAAAATTTTCAATTTGAATTGGGAGAGATGGCTGAGTGGACTAAAGCGACAGATTGCTAATCCGTTGTACGAGTTATTTGTACCGAGGGTTCGAATCCCTCTCTCTCCGCTCCCCTCGATCGCTTCAGACTTTCAAAATATTTTTTTTTATTCCTCACGTCCAGGATTACGGCCCGGATCATTAGATAAGAATCCAAAGATGAAGAGAGAAACAAAAAATATGACTACTGTGTAAACAAAGAGTTTGAGAGTAAGCATTACACAATCTCCAAGATTTTTTTTTGAAAAGGGAAATAGATTGCCTATTTTTTATCACATACACTATGTTGACATAGTGCCCAAAAAAGAAACCAAAAAGAAAATGAAGTCCTTTCTTGAAAAAGATAATTTTTACTAATTTTTTGTTTTTGTAATGTAATAATAATAAGAAAAGCAAGATTCTGATTCCTTCATTACCAAAAATTTTTGGTATTTTTGGTCATATCCATTATTTGGTATTGTGGGGTCTTTAGAAAGTCCTTGTTTACTGGAAGGTCAGAACGAGGAAATAAGTTGATCAAAATTTATCACCGTGCGATTATTCAATATAATACAAGAACAAGAATTTCTATTTTCGAATGGAGGGTTCATAATGTAAAATTTATAAGATCTTATAAATTTTTAGAAAATTTGTTTCGTATAAATCATGAATTTTTCGGAGCATTAAAGATTTTATCGAAAACTTACAGCAGCTTGCCAAACAAAGGCTAAGAGCAAAAATAGTACAGGTATGACAGGCATAACATCTACGATAGGATTGAAAAAGGCATAAGCCTCGGGCAATTTGCCGAAGAAAAAACTACTCGAAGAAAGGGTAGAATTAAGACAGATACAGATTAAACTAAAGATATTAAGCATAACAAACATTTCATTCTTATAGATTAGAAAATTAGATTTTGATTGAGTTCTTTTTATGAGGGAAAAATAAAAAGGTAGGTCACCTTCTTGTTCTTCGAACGCTCTCAAATCAAAAATCTTCCCTTTCATTCTCAAATGAGAATACAAGGAATTTTAGTTTCATACAATATCTTAATTTAATTTTATGGAATGATCAATCATTTTTTTCTATATTTTCATGTGTTGAATCCTAGCAGTAATATATTTCATATATATTTGAATTGGGATTGACGAACAACTAATACCAATATTAGTCTTTATTAGTATCAAAGAGAAATTCGAAATCGAAATGGGGCGTGGCCAAGTGGTAAGGCAACGGGTTTTGGTCCCGTTATTCGGAGGTTCGAATCCTTCCGTCCCAGAGCGTCTACATGAGAAAAGAAAGATTTTTCTCTTTAACAAATTTCTCTTTAAGTTTGGAAATTTTTTTCTTTAATCTTGGATATAGTGTCACCTTTTGTTCTGATTTTTCTATAAAAATCAAACTTTTTTCATTTAGTTTTTCACAAATGCGATTGAGTGTACGGGTAGAAATAAAGATATTTTATTGAATTCTAAATTCAAAACAATTTTTGGGTATATCATTAAGAGACTACTATTTTAATAGTCATATTGAAGTAAGTTACTTAGGAAAACTCTTTTTTCCATGAAATCTGACTTCTTGTATTATGTAATTCATTATGGAATTCTGAATTGAAAGAGAAAAAAGGATCCTTTTCTATTTCATACTCATGAAAACAAAAATTCTTTTTTTAATGAACCTGGGTACTCGAAGAAATTTGAAAAATCCATATTATAAATATAGAGAAACTTATGACTTTTTCGAGTTATTGGAATAGCTTATATTTTGTTAATAACTGATTTTATTCCTGAATTGGAAAATCCATAGGGCCGGTCTTTTTAGATTTAGAATTTATTTGTTCGAGAAGAATTTTTTCCATAATTTAACATAACATCCCGAACGATCTGTTGAAGATTTTAATTAGATTTAAGGAAATGGGTTCACCTTTCTTTTTTCTTTTTTAGAAATTTCTTTCACCCCATAGGATAGAGGGGCGAAATAACTTAAATCCTTTATAATATAAGACTTTTTTCCAGATAATTATTTACCTTTCCCTAGATACATACATAAAAAATATTTTGTATCATTGAGCCAATGACTATTCATGATTCCATATTGAATCAATTGCATAACGTTTCAAAATAAAATTTAAAATGAGAGGAGTGTTATGGTAAAACTTCGTTTAAAACGATGTGGTAGAAAGCAACGTGCGACTTGAATGAAGGACATAATTCACTGTGGATTCTTACATCCGCCATTTTCTATAGGAATGAAGATGCTCTTGAATCGACATAGTTTGTTCTGTTCCTATTAGGAACCCAATTTGTATTGGGTTGGTAAATAGGAATAGTACATGATGGAGCTCGAGCAAAACGTATTGATTCATTTATCGGGGGGGCGAATCTAGGGTTAGTAACAATTAATAAATTAGACTACTTTGTTACGTATATCCTCAATATCGAAATTCAAATTTTAAATTGCAGGATTCAAATCCCAACAAGTTTGAAATAAAATAAATAACATTTTTTATATTACATTTCAAGGGAAAAAATCGTTCATATTATCTTTCCATAGAAGGAAATAACAAAAAACAAAAGGTATGTTGCTGCCGTTTTGAAAAAGGGGATAAGGATCACCGAAGTAATGTCTAAACCTAATGATTTTTAAAAGTAAAGAAAAATAATTCCGGAACAAGGAAACACTATTTTCAATTGTGTCAATATTTTATTTTTAGTATAATGATGGAGACTAAAAAAAGATTCGAGACGAAACAAACAAAAGAGGTTAGAGACGACTCAAGAAATGCCTAAGGATTTACCTTCGGACTTTTTCAGAATTACCCAACTTGAGTTATGAGTACGAATGATATTTCTTTTTTTTTTCTTTTTTTATGTAAGTAAGAACAGAAAAACTTAAATCATAGTCTAAGTCATAAATTTTTTTATATATTTTACATTATATACAGAAATATTAGAATCATTTTTTCTCGAGCCGTATGAGGAGAAAACCTCTTATACGTTTCTAGGGGGGGTTATTTATCTATATCTATCCCAATGAGCGATCTATCAAATCGTTGCAATTGATGTTCGATCCCGACGAGAAGGAAGAGATCTTCGAAAGGTGGGTTTTTATGATCCAATGAAAAATAAAACTTATTTAAACGTTCCTGCTATTCGTTATTTCCTTGAAAAAGGTGCTCAACCTACAGGAACTGTTCATGATATTTTAAGAAAAGCAGAATTTTTATTTTAAAAGAATTCATAAAATAAATAAAAAAATTAGAAAAAAGAAAGGTAACTAGTATAAATTTGTGTGGTAACTATTTACTCACAATTGCTCTTTTCTTGTTCTATATGATATTTTATATTTACCATATTTATTGTTGTGCCAATCCAACACAAATCCTTATTTTATGTAATTTTTTTTTTATTTCATTTTTTTCTCAACAATGTATTCATATTGACAATGGTGTGTCGAACAAATATAATTCGATCGTAGATAAATAGATCTGTTTATTTCGATCCTTATTTATTTATGGGTTTTTCCTTTACTTCATTCAAATTATGGGTTTGCCAAATTTACTATTTGTTATATAAGATATATTTTTTTAACGAAAATCAAAAATTTTTTCCATTTTATAAAAAAAGGGGGCGATCTTTAAATGTAAATTTTTACATTTTTTTTATCTGTCTTTAATTTAATCCAATCCACTTTGCTATTTTGTTTAATTGATCATCTAATCTTTCCTTTATATTTCTTTTGAATTCAAAATTCAATGTTTTTACGTAGTTGTATAGTTCAATTCCATTTTTTCCACTTGTATATACATATTTATCTGGGTTGCTAACTCAATGGTAGAGTACTCGGCTTTTAAGTGCGATTATGGTTTTTTACACATTTGAATGAAGTAACAAATTCGTCCAGACTTTTGGTAGAGTCTATAAGACCACGACTGATCCTGAAAGGTAATGGATGGAAAAAACCGCATGTCGTAATAAAATAATAAGAAAAAATGGAATTGAATTTTCATTTTTGAATTTCTTATTATATTCTTTCTTATAATTTCTTATTATATTCTTTCTTATTTTTTTTTTTTATTTTAAGAAATTCACAGTTAGAGTTTGGTCTAGTGAATAAATGGATAGAGCTCTATGGCTCTAATTCTGGTAAAAAAAAAAAGCAACGAGCTTTTATTCTTAATTTGAATAATTTCCCGATCTAATTAAACGTTAAAAATAACTTAGTGCCTGATGTGGGGAAGGGGTCTCCTGTAAATGGACCTTTGATTCTTTTTTTTAAGAATAAAAAAAAATCCTACCTATTTTCTATTATGGATTGGAAACTAATGTGTAGAAGAAACAGTATACTGACAAAAAAAAATTTCCAAAGTCAAAAGAGCGATCGGGTTGCAAAAATAAAAGATTTTTTATCCTCTGATAATTTATTTAATAGAATGAAGATAAACCTATTGGATAGTAGAAGGGGAGAGGAAAAAGATCTGTTGATTGGACTCTGTATTTCCGGGGTATATATTTTTTTCATACATGATACATACTCTGTTCTGACCGTATTGCACTATGTATAATTTGATAATACAAGAAATACCTATTGTTTCTGGTTCAAGTAGAAATTGAAGTCAATGGAAGAATTACAAGAATATTTAGAAAAAGGTAGATCTTGGCAACAATATTTCCTATATCCGTTACTCTTTCAGGAGTATATTTATGCACTTGCTCATGATCATGGTTTAAATGGTTTGATTTTTTATGAACCCATAGAAGTTTTTGGTTATGATAATAAATCTAGTTTATCACTTGTAAAACGTTTAATTACTCGAATCTATCAAAAGAATTCTTTGATTTCTTCGGTTAATTATTCTAACCAAAATTTTTTTATTGGTCACACTCACAACATTTTTTTTTATTCTCATTTTTATTCTCAAATTATATCAGAAAGTTTTGCAATTATTGTGGAAATTCCATTTTCCTTGCGATTAGTATCTTATTTAGAAAAAAAAGAAATACCAAAATATCATAATTTACGATCAATTCATTCAATTTTTCCTTTTTTAGAGGACAAATTATTGCATTTAAATTATGTTTTAGATATACTAATACCTCATCCCATCCATATGGAAATCTTGGTTCAAATCCTTCAGTGCGGGATTCAAGATGTTCCCTTTTTACACTTATTGCAATTCTTTCTTCACGAATACCATAATTGGAATAATCTCCCCATTACTCAGAAGAAATCTATTTATGTTTTTTCGAAAGAAAATAAAAGATTATTTTGGTTCCTATATAATTCTTATGTATTTGAGTGGGAAATTTTATTAGTGCTTATTCGTAAACAATCCTCTTATTTACGATTAACTTCTTTTAGAACTTTTATTGAGCGAATACATTTCTATAGAAAAATAGAACATCTTCAAATCGAATATTTTTTAGTAGTATGTCGTAACTATTTTCATAGAACTCTGTGGTTCTT